AGACCCTAATAGGGTTAGGGTCTTTTGCTGCAAAAGGGGTCAAAAAATGAAGAGAAGAAATGGTTGGTAAGCCAGCCACTAGCTCAATGTACGAATCGAGAGTTCATACTCTAAAACTTATAGGATATTATTATATATATTATTAATTAAATAATAATTATTAAGGATTTCATCGAAAACTTACAGCAGCTTGCCAAACAAAAGCTAAAAGAAAAAAAAACAGAGGTATAACTGGCATAACATCTACGATTGGATTCAAAAAAGCATAGGCTTCGGGCAATTTTCCGAAGAAAAAACTACTCGAAGAAAGGGAAGAATTCATACAAATACAGATTAAACTAATGATATTAAGCATAACAGACATTTTTGTGTTCTTGGACATTTTGGTTGGGTTTTTGATATAAGGAAAAAGGAAGAAAGTCAGTTACGGTAGACAAAAAATCCTTCTTCTTTTTGAAGCCACCCAATTATAAAATCCTCCAATTCTCAACTTAAAGGAGAATAGAAGAAATCATACTTTCATACAATATCTTACTTGAATTCTATGTAATGATCAATAAAGATCAATAAATTGAGTTGAATTCTATATCTATATGTATCAACATCCTACTACCCGTTTATTCTATAGATATATATATATTATATATTTGGACTGGAGTTGACAAACAACCAATACCAATTTTATTCTTTCTTAGTTTAGATTATAAATGGAAATGGGGCGTGGCCAAGTGGTAAGGCAACGGGTTTTGGTCCCGCTATTCGGAGGTTCGAATCCTTCCGCCCCAGAGGGTTTTTATGCTATTGCTATAGTATTCCTATTATTGCTATAGATAATGGAGTGGTCAGGAGTAAATTAGTATTAATTTAAATATCTGTTCGAATCTCATTAACAAATGATCAAGTTCCATAACATATGTTTTATAACATATTTTTTGGAGCCAATGTATCTTTTTCTATTTTATTTTTTTAGGTCTTTCGTGGTTGACTCTAATGAAAAATTGGAAATCTATGGAACGATTGAGGCAGGGATGGTTTATCCTATTCTTTTTATTCACTTTATGACAAGATTTTATTATTGAAATATTACTCAACCCTAGCCCTATGTTAAACAAAATACATATAATATAAACATATAAAATGAGGAAATATTTAACTTAATATGGTATGTATCGTTCTATTTCAATGCAAATAATTTTTATATTTTTATTTTTAAATAAGAATATAAATAATAAGAATATAAAAAGTCTAGATTACGATGTTTATGTACAACTGAACCAATGACTATTCATGATTCCATAATTGAATCAATTCCATACTGGTTCCAAATTAGAGGAATGTGATGGTAAAACTTCGTTTGAAACGATGTGGTAGAAAGCAACGTGCGACTTGAAGGACGCGATCCGTTGTGGATTTTTAGATCCACCATCTTATTTTCGATTTATCGAGGAATGAAGATGCTCTTGGCTCGACATCGTTTGTTCTGTTACACCTGAATCCTTTGTTTTTTTGTTGGGTTGTAAATAGTCTACGATGGAGCTCGAGTCGAAAAGTCGAAAGGATTAATTCATTTCTGGGGGGCAAGGATCTAGGGTTAATGCCAATCAATCAATTGGAACAACTTCGTAAACGTATCTTCTATATATAATAATAATATAGAAATCAAAAGGATCCAATTTCAACAAGTTTTGTTTTTAAATTGGAAACTTGTTGTAATTGATCAAACTTTTTCGATTCAAAGTGTATTACGCGGGAATCAACTGTCCGTCGGATTCTTTGATAGAAAGAAATAAAATTTCAAATATTTCCAATTCAAATGAAAAGGTATGTTGCTGCCATTTTGAAAGTATTAAGAAGCACCGAAGGAATGTCTAAACCCAATGATTTAAAATAAAGATTTAAAGGATCCAAGAACAAGTAAACCCATTTTAATTGTCTCGACAGTCTCAATAACTGGATCATCCAAATCTAATTTTAAACGAGACAAAAAAGCGGGTAAAGACAACTCAATAAATGAAATTGACTAAAGAGAAGAATTTACTTTTGAGCGATTTGAGAGTTATTCAACTTGAGTTATGAGTACGAATGGTTTCTTTTAAATTTTCAGGAAGGACAAAAAACGAATGAAATTAAAGTCTAATTGATTTTCTAGGTTCATTCGAATCAAATCATTTTTTCTCGAGCCGTACGAGGATAAAACTTCCTATACGGTTCTAGGGGGGGTATTGTTCATCTACATCTATCCCAATGAGCCGTCTATCGAATCGTTGCAATTGATGTTCGATCCCGAAGAGAAGGAAAAGATCTTAGAAAAGTGGGGTTTTATGATCCAATGAAGAATCAAACTTATTTAAATGTTCCTGCTATTCTATACTTCCTTGAAAGGGGTGCTCAACCTACAGGAACTGTTCAGAATCTTTTAAAGAAAGCAGAAGTTTTTAAAGAACTTCCGTCTAATTAAACAAAATTCTTTTAAATTTCAAGAAATACCAAGGGGGGGTAG